TTGATAAGACTTTTGCACTTTTACTAACTTTATTTTAAGGAATCTCTATATCTAGAAATTCATTTCGTACAACTGAACCTTTTCAAACTGTTTCTTTTTCAGAACCAAAAAGATTTGTGCCAAAATCACAGATGCCAAGAAGAACAGAAGGCCTTGGACTCGTAATGGATCTTGAAGCACTATTTCTGCGTCTCCCTGACCAAACCCTCCTATATTTGGATTACTTGTTAATGGTTGATCAAGCTTGATGGATTCACCTTCTGAAACAAGAAGTTCTGGTCCTGGAGGTATAGTATCAACCACTTGACGTCCATCTGATGTATCAACTATGGATATTTCATATCCCCCCTTTTCTTTACGTACTATTCTGCTTACTATACCAGCTGATGTAGCATTATAAACTGTATTATTACTCTTGCTACCATCAGGATAAATCTGACCCCTTCCTCTGTTCCCACCGACATATATGGGATATTTTAAGAAGTGAATGTCTTTTTTCGTAGCAGGGTCGGGGGAAAGAATAGGAAAGACGATTTCACTATATTTCTGACCGGGAACAGGACCTATCACAATAATATTTCTTTTATTAGGACGATAACACTGAAAAGAAAGATTGCCCATCTTTTCTTTCATTTCGGGATAAATACGATCTGGGGGGGCTAATTCGAAGCCCTCGGGTAAAATAAGAACAGCTCCTACATTCAAAGCTCCCTTTTTACCATTAGCAAGAACTTGTTTCAGTTGCATATCATAAGGAATTCGAACAACTGCCTCAAATACAGTATCTGGAAGTACAGCTTGCGGAACTTCAATATCCACGGGCTTATTAGCTAAATGGCAATTGGCACATACAATTCGCCCAGTTGCTTCTCGTGGATTTTCATAACCCTGCTGCGCAAAAATGGGATATGCATTTGAAATAGATGCTCGAGTTATTACATATATCATGATCGATACATAAACGGATCGAGTCATCTGTTCTTTTACCCAAGAAAAAGTCTTTCTATTTTGCATGGTTCAATCATTGATCCCGGAATTTCTACAATAAATTCGATAGGTAGATAGTAGAATTACCTATCAACAAGTTTGCCATTTTCTTGATTGTACTGAAAGAATTGTACTGGTGGAATATAGTATGAATACCTTTAATTGAAAAATTGAAAAAGTAGAAGTCTAAAGAATAAGTAAGATTTCAAATGATTTATTTATACTTTATATACGAATAAAAATTATGATTTGATTGATATTGATATAAAAAAATCTAATAAATTATTCATTCATTCATTGAATGATAAATTACTACAAGTGAAGGAGATATGCGATTTAAAAAATGGAAGATCCAATATTTCACAATTGTATCTAGAATTACTGGAAAGGTGGAAACAAGACCAGATATAATCTGATCATTCTCAGCCAACCCGAAATCGTTGTAGATCAAACCAATCATTAGTTCCCAACCATGGGTCGAGTGAAATCCGATCCATAAATCAGTAACTAAAAGAATCGAAAAAGCTTTGATTGTGTCACTTAAGTTAGAGATAAATTCCTTAATCCAAGAATTCAGAATGAAAAGTTCTTCATTACCCAGAACAAAATAACCACTTAGAATAGCGAAACAGATTAGATTTGTCGAGAAATGCGAAATGATATGAAAATGAGATTCATTGTGTCTTTTGACCAATTGTATTGTTTCTCCTATACGAAGTCTTTGCATATGTGTTTCCGAGTACTCCTTTATCATCTCGTCCAAAAGAAATAGTTCTTCTAATTCCATAAATTTTTCTAGAACATTTTTCCCTTGAATATCATTCAAAAGGATTTTGGATTGCCTGGTATTCCACCAACTAAGAACCCAAGTTTCTAGACATTTATTAAATGATAGAGAAACCCACCAGGGCAAAAAGAGTATAGACACAAGATATGGGAGGGAAGCCAATGCTTTCTTTTTTTTCATTCTTTATCTGTGATGTGAATTGTTAATGAACCTATTTCATTGGTCGATTCTATCTGAGATTTCTATGAAGCACCAGTTATATAACAAAAGCCTATAACTCTAACAAGAGCAAAGTATCGAACCTATGGATCTTTTCCTATTTTTGTTTTTGTATAATAATGAAGTCTTTGGATAGAGAATAGAACATAGAAGAAGGGCTTTTTTGAATGAAAAAAATAAGTAAATATTCTTTACAGATTCCAGAGATCTCAATTAGGCAAATTGAAACCTATTTCATCTTCATTTCTTCCTTTCGATGAAGACTCAAAAAACCCATTTATTATTTGGACTTCAAGACGAACCCTACCGGGATCCTTTTAAGATATTTTATTAGTGAGATTCTATTTTATTAAAATTGTTCCATATGCGTCCTCCTGCTTTGAGATGTATAATATACATGGACTGCTGCCTCAATGGAACGAGTAAATAGAATATAGCATCTTTTGCTGGAATAAACATTTTTAATAAGCTTCAGTTGTTTGAAACTGAGAATTAGTAAGTTCCTTCTCTCATGCTGAGATTTATTCTCAGCTCATTTCAAAATATTTCAATCGGTACGCGCAAGAAATAGGCCAATTCGGCAGCTTTTTGTTCAATTTCTCGTGTAGTAAAATTCTCATCAGTACAAGTCAAGGGAATGGCTCCCTGTCCCCTGATTTCCATATAAAGGACACGACGAGGAAAAAGACCCTCTCTCGCCTCCATTCTGATTGATTGGATATCTTTCAGAAAGAAACGAAGAAAGATGCGACGATTTATTCCAGGAAATCCCCAACGAAAAAGGCACATTATCCCTTCTTTTCTATCAAATTGGTCATAACCACTACCTACATTCCATGAAATTGTGCACCACAAATAAGAACTAATGAATAGACCCGCGATCCCATAGAAAGACATCACGATCCCTTGTGGGAAAAAAATAATTTGCTGAGACGAAAATATGGATAGAAGATTTCTACCAAGATAACTGGAAATTCCAACCACTAAGAATCCCAGTGAACCTAAAAAAAGGATAAAGGCCCAGCAAAAATTACTTGTTTTTTGAGACCCCGGTATAAGTTCTATCCATATATGTTCTGATCGCCAGTTCATACTATACTAGATCCAGTTGCATTCGATTGGAATTGAGAGAATAACCCAAATGGATTTGACTTCACTTTTCTTGCTTGATCCCAAAGTAACTTTCATCAACTAGTGGTAAACCATTAGGAATAATTGGTTAGATACATTGAGTTTATATTTCAATGATTTTCAAAAAAGATTTGCTGATCATTTGAATTTCATTAGTTCATTTATTAAGCTATAACCGCATATATATATATGCGGTTATAGCGTATATTATGCATCCGCATACATAACAACTCTTCTGTTTGTTTTCGGAAAGGCCACAAATTTTATATCCCGCCATATTACATTAAAAAAAGTATCTGTATGATGATCCAGTGTTGTTACGAGATTTTGTCCCATCGTATTTAGACAATCTTATTTTTTTGGACATAAAGAGATAAAGAAGCCATTGCAATTGCCGGAAAGACTAGGCCCACTAAAGGAACAAAAATAGAGGGAAAGTTCAAATTTATCATAGAATGGGTACCTCGATTTCATATTTGTACCTATTATAATTATAAAGATATCTTATAATAAGTCTATCTATTAGACTATTAGATAAAATATGAAGTACTTAATAAGAAATAAGTGCAAGGAATAAGGAATGTAGAAATTGTATTCTTCTTCTCCTATCCTTATCTTCTTTCTATCTTTTCTTTCAAAAGACCTTTTTTGAAAGAAAAGATAGAAGAGAATTTATTATTTATTATGAGTTCGCGACTTTAACCAATCTTATCCAACAAACAGGGATTCCTAGTAAAAGGGGGGTTCTCGGTCAATAGTTTGATTCTATATTCTTAAATTTATATTTGATTTGAGATTTCTTATTTATTTTTCTTAAAAATTTTTTTTTCTTTCCCATATTTTTCGGAAGGAGAAAGAAACTCTTTTTTCTCTTGACAAGTATTGACAAGAGAGGGATGCTTATTCCTAATCAGGAAGAGAGGTAGAATAAAAAATGGATCCGGAGTAATTATCCAAAACTTCTGACTCTTACTACACTTATAATTGATGTTCCCAAATAAAACACCATCTTCTTCGTTTTGTTTTTTTGATTACAATGAACTAAATGCTTATTCGCTACAAATAAAAATAACTGAACCTAGTGCTATACTTCCTTTTTAAAAATATTTTTTTTTTTTAACCTTGATTCAAGGGAAGGAAACCGTGTAGCTGAAATAACTCATTCAGAACACCTTTTAAAGGATTACGTGGTACGATTGGGTCGAATAAGCCCTTATGGAATGAATACTCAGCCACTTGTGAACCGTCGGGCATTGTCTTTTTCAATGTTTGTTCAATTACTCTTTTCCCCGCAAACGCAATGTGGGCATTAGGTTCAACAATAACGATATCTCCCAACATACCAAAACTTGCTTTAACTCCGCCAGTTGTAGGAGATGTAAGGATTGATACATAGAATAACTTTTTATTTAATTGATTATAGTCGTATGAAGCAGAAGATATTTTAGCCATTTGCATCAAGCTAAAACTTCCTTCTTGTATGCGTGCTCCTCCAGAAGCACACACAATAATGACAGGCAGAAATCGATTAGTAGCATACTCGATCAAACGGGTGATTTTCTCACCTACTACGGATCCCATACTACCTCCCATAAAGTGAAAATCCATAATTCCAATTGCTATGGGAATACTATTTAGTCGACCTACGCCCGTTTGAACAGCGTCAGTTAAACCTGTTTCTCTTTGAGAAAAATAGATGTGATCTCTATAAGATTCCTCCTCTGAATGAAATTCAATGGGGTCCATAGAGACCATATCTTCATCCATAGGCTCCCAAGTGCCGGGATCAATAAAAAGTTCGATTCTATCTGAACTACTCATGTTCAAATGATATCCACAGTGTTCACAAATATTCATTTTTGACCTAAAAAATTTT